GCCATAAATTGATAAGGTAATATTTCCATTTACTCATCAGGAGAGGCGTACCTTTTGAGCCCAACAAGGCTTTTCCTTGATACCTAACATAATGAATAAAAGGATCCTTGAACAACCCTAGCTTGGAGTGAATAGAAAAGCCTTCTCTAAGAAGTTTTGTAATTTTTCCATAGAAATGGATTCGCTCAAAAAAGAATCCAAAAGATGTTGATCGTAAATGAAATGATTGGTTACGAATCAAACCGAGTATGGATTCGGATTCATATACATGAGAATTAGAGAGGAACAAGAAGGATTTTTTGTTCCTTTTTAAAAAAATGGAAATGGATTTCTTTAGTGTAATAAGGCTATTCCAATTATCATACTTGTAAAGAAAGAATCGGACTAAATGGAACGAAGAAGCATCTTTCACCCAGTAGCGGAGGGTTTGAACCAATATTTCGAGATGGATGGGAGGGGTTATTTCGATATCTGACACATAAGTTAAATGTACCAATTGATCTTCTAAAAAAGGAAATAAGGAATGAATTGAGCGTAAATTCTGAAATTTGACTATTTCTTTCCTTTCGAAGTAAGATTCGAGTCGTAGGGAAAATAAAATTTCTATAATTACTGAAAAAACTTCTGATAGCATTTGAGAATAGAAATTCTTGTTGTGCCCCCAAAATGAATTTTGCTTAGAACCACCATTAGTATTAGTAAAAAGAGCTAGATGATTCTGTTGATACATTCGATTAATTAAACGTTTAAGAAGTAGAAAACTTAATTTTTTGTCATAATCTACATTTTCCAACAAAACGGACCTATGATCATGAGCAAATGCATAAATATATTCCTGAAAAATAAGTGGATATAGGAAGTCATGTTGACGAGACTTATCAAGTTCTAAATATCCTTTAACTTCCTCCATTGAAAATGGAAATTCGATTTGAATAAAAGATAATAGATTTCGTGGATTATCAAATGATACATAATGCGATACAGTCAAAACAAGGTATTAGAGGAATTTAAAGAATAAACACCCAAAAAATAAACACCTCGGAGATAGTAAACTCATCTCCGGACTCTCTATCCTCTCTTTTCCATATAAAAAACTTCGATTCATTATAGGATAATAAGGTGCTTAGAAATCCTTTATTTTTCCAACTTAATCGCTCTTTTGATTTTGGAAAATGGATAGTTATCAATATACGGCGTCTTTTACATAGTCATCCCAACCCTAAAAGGGAGAATAGTTAGGATTTTTTTTATGGATAATCCATTCATGGGAAAAAACTTTCCCGGAGCAGGCACTAATATATTTTTAACGTATAATTAGATCGGGTAGTCATTCAAATTACGAAGATAAGCACGTGGCTTTTTGTTTCCCTACAATTTGAGCCAAAGCGCTCTATCCATTTATTCAGCTGACCCAACTTTCAATTCATTTTATTTTGCTCCAAGAATGCAAATCAGGACCAAGCTTTTAAGAATGAAAAATTCTCAGAATTTTCTATTGCTACGACATGCTATTTTTTCCAGTCATTCCTATTTCGGATCAGTCGTGGTCGTACAAACTCTACCGACGGTATGGACGAATCCCTTGCTTCATCCAGATATGTAAAAGATCCTAGTCGCACTTAAAAGCCGAGTACTCTACCGTTGAGTTAGCAACCCTAAGCCAAAAAGGAAAGTCTATAAATCTAATCAAAACCAAACTAAAGATTGCATGACACAATCAAAACATTGAACTAAGAACTAATAAAAAATGAAGGAAAGAAAAACAAAAATCTATGGAACGAAGATGGAATGGATCTTTTTCTTTTTATCCACGATCTAATTATATTTGTTCGATAGACTGTTGTCAAGATAAATGTTGAGAAAAAAATACAAAAACGACAAGAAACTCCATTCTAAATTACTAAGAAAAAAAGAAGGACTTGTGTTGGATTGGCACTACATGGATTATCTACATAGATAATAGATAGATAAAAACTAAATGGAAATAGCAAATATGAAAACAATATATTGGAATTAATTAATCACGAAGTTGACAAAGCAAGTTTAATCTCATTCGTTAGAACTAGAAAGAAACCCATCCAATTAAAGGGAAGCTCAGAATTTTCTATTTGTAGATCCAAGTTCTTGAGTTATTCTATTCATTTGAAGATTTTTCTATCAATATGAAACTAATACAAGGTATTTTCGTTCTTATCAGGTGATTTTAGAGGAACAATAAAAAATGGGTTCTGATTAGAGTAAGAAAGATAATAGTAAAGAAAACTTATAAAAAAAAAGTAGATTAGATCCGAGTCATACCCACACTTTTTTTTTGTTTATTTCTTTCATTTTGATTGATTAAGAAAAAGTTCCCTAAAAACATCTGCCTTCTTTGAAATATCATGAACAGTTCCTGTAGGTTTAGCCCCCTTTTCAAGGAAATAGAGAATAGCGGGAACATTTAAATGGGTTTGATTCCTTATCGGATCATAAAAACCCACTTTACGAAGATCTCTTCCTTCTCTTCGGGCTCGAACATCAATTGCAACAATTCGATAAACGGCTCATTGGGATAGATGTAATACCCCCCCCCAGAACCGTATAAGAAGTTTTCCCCTCGTACGGCTCACGAAAAAATGATTCGAAATTCTATAATTTGAATGCCAAGTAGATCCCTAAAATCATTAAATAAATAGAATCACAATAAAGTCCTTTCTTGTTTCTAAAAAAACAAAAAAGACATTCGTACTCATAACTCAAGTTAGATAACTCTCAAATAGTTCAAAGAATGCCCTTAGGAATTTCAGTTATTGAGCGGGCTCTAAACCCTTTCTGTCTCGTTTAGAAGTGTTTTTTTTCTTTTCTAGCTATTAAGACAATTGAAAAAAGTCTTTCCTTGTTCCACGATCTTTTATCTTTGCTTTGAATCCTTGGGTTTAGACATTACTTCGGTGATCCTTAATCATTTCAAAATGGCAGCAACATACCCTTTTTTTATGATTTCTTATATCCAAGAATCCGTCGAATGATTGATTCCCACTTTATACACTTTGAATCAAAAGAGTTTTACCAATTCGAAAAACAGGTTTGAAACGTGTTCGAATTCGATCCTTTTGATTTATATCTTGAAGATAAACTTACGAAGTTGTTCCAACGTATTCATTGACACTCACCCTAGATCCTTGCCCCTGAGAAATCAATACTTTCTACTCGAGCTCCATCATATTATGTACTATTTGAATTACAATCGAGAGTAATAGAACAGAACAGAAGAAAAGATGTCGAGCCAAGGGCACCTTCATTGCTATCTAAAATGACGGATGTATCCATAGCTGATCATGTCCTTCAAGTCGCACGTTGCTTTCTACCACATCGTTTCAAACGAAGTTTTACCATAACATCCTATAGTTTAGAAATGGAATCATGAGTAGTCATTGGTTTGGTCAGTACTCCTTCTATAGTAATGCATTTTCCGTGTATATGGATGGCGAAATTCTTTTATTTTTATAAGGAAATTCTATTTAACTTTTTAACTTTAATTCCCTATTTAAATGTCAAATTTTATTGTATATTTTTTATATAATTAATTATAGAAGAATAGAATTCTATAATAAAAATACAATAGAAAATAAGATGAATAAACGAGTCCTGTTTAATGAATCTGCATCTTCGAGTACCGAGAACTCACAGGAAATCATGGAAAATATTGAAAAAAAAAATTTTCCTACTTCGACATCATTATTTGAATACAGTACATTTTTTTTTTCAGCCTATCCTAAGATAGAAAAATCCATCTTTCTTTTCGAATTCAACCAGCGATAGGTTAAGGAAAATAGCTAAGTAAAAAAAAAAAAAGAAAATTCTGGTTTTTTATGAAGTGGATAAAAAGAGTTATATCTGTGAAAAATTGTTCTTACTTATTGCTTTATCTGATTAAAGAAATGGGAATCGAACGAGTAAAGGATTTCCGTATCTATTCACTAAGTTAAACAACTGTCAACTTAATTATGGAGTAACTATTTCAATTAAAAGGATCACAAGCATTTATCACAAAAAGAAAAACACTGTTTTTACTGAAATAGAACGATACATTGAAGTCCCCACTTGAAAGTCAATTTTTTGTAATCTTTCCATAAAGTGACTAGAATCGATGAATCACCTCCTCTCAAAATTGTTATCCATATTTACAATTATGAATTTATTTTTGGAATTAGAGCAAAAATAGAAATACCTACAAAAAGGAGGTTCAAAGAAAAAGCATCTGTTACGTATGTAATTTACTTTATCTTTTATTAATGAGGTTTGTAGAACAGATCAAGGTATTAAAATGGATACTTTTCGTTATGGAGATGATGAAGCATAAATAAAAAGCAGGCCTTTTTACGAGATGCACTAGGTGAGCTAGTCTAGATATAAAAAAGGATTCGGATTAAGCTCTTGTTCCTAGTTTTTATTTTACCCCACTAGAGTCTTGTCTGAAGAGACTTAATACCCTTGATTGAATTCAATTTCTACCAAGAAATCTTTTTTATTTTAATCGATCTATCCCTTTAAATTAAGGGAGCCAGCAGATACAGTTTTTCTAAGTACTTACCTTGTTATTGTAAAGAAACAGGGGTTTTGAAAAAAAAAAATCTTGCTTTATTCACATATAATCCATATCCTCTGGGACGGAAGGATTCGAACCTCCGCATAGCGGGACCAAAACCCGTTGCCTTACCACTTGGCCACGCCCCACTACATTTAAATTCTTCACTAATAAACACTACTGTTAGTATTGGTTATTCGTCAATTCCAGCCAAAATTTCTATGGAATGAATAATTTTTAACACGCGTCGATATAGAATTATGTAAAAATGGATTGCTCATTACATATAATTTAATTAAGATATAAGATATGGTATGAAATTCAAATTTCTTCTATTTAAAATTTGAATTGAAAATGGAAGGATTTTTTATTGGGTAAGTTCAAAGAAAAAGAAGGATTTTTAAGTCTATTTTACTTTCTTCATTTTCCCTTATATCAATAACTCAATCAAAAAGCAATTATCTCCAAGAACAAAAAACTTTTGTTATGCTTAATATCTTCAGTTTGAGTGGTATCTGTCTTAATTCTGACCTTTATTCGATTCATTTTTTATTTGCCAAATTACCTGAGGCCTACGCCTTTTTAAATCCAATTGTAGATCTTATGCCAGTTATACCCCTGCTATTTTTTCTCTTAGCCTTTGTTTGGCAAGCTGCTGTAAGCTTTCGCTGAGCTATTTAATAGAATACTGTTCTAGAAAAAAAACTATCCTAGAAAAATGCATGCTTTATTCGATAAAAATGCTAACAATGGATAAGATCAGATAGAGCTGAGCTCTTGGTGCAAATTAAAATAGTTGCGCTAAATCTGTATCACCTCATTTCTGCATTCTGACCCTTTTCCGGTGAAAAACTCTAGTGGGTTACTCAACAATTAACTCTTTTTGTTTTAGATATTAAAGAAACTTTTGGTAATGAAAGGGTCTTCTTCCAAATATTACAAATGAATTTCTGAAAATTCCTTTTTTTTTGAAACTGCTTCATTTCTTAGTATCAAAATAGTTAGGATATGTGGTATAAAAATGGCGAATCTATTCTCTTTTTTATAAAAAAAAATGATATTGGAGATTGTGTAATGCTTACTCTCAAACTCTTCGTTTACACAGTAGTTATATTCTTTGTTTCTCTCTTCATCTTCGGATTCCTATCTAATGATCCAGGACGTAATCCTGGGCGAGAAGAATAAAAAAATAGGATAAGACTTTTTCCTTTCTTTTGCTTTATTTTCATATTTTCTTAGAATTTTTTCGATTTACTCCTTTAAATAGGAATTTTACTATAACAAAAGAAAAAGGATTTCCTTTCCGATAAATATTAAAGAAAACGAAAAGATAAATTCAACGGAAACGGAAAGAGAGGGATTCGAACCCTCGGTACGAATCGCTCGTACAACGGATTAGCAATCCGACGCTTTAGTCCACTCAGCCATCTCTCCAGTTGAATAAGTACTATGTTACATTACTTAACATGTATAAGGTAAGGATTGAAAAGAGTATTTCTTCTTGATTTTTCCTTTATTATAGAAATATAAAGTAAAGATCTAAAGAAAGAGGGTTTAACCGCAATCCCATGATTTTTTTTTGATAAAGTAAGAGTAAGGGCTTTTTCATTCCCACGGCCTGGCCGGGTTAGTACCTAGCCGGGCCTTTTCAAAATACTTTAGTCTAAAACGAATTATTCTTTATTTTTTTTACTAGATATAGTTGGAACTAATTCCGAAAACTAGACGTAAAAAAAAAACAAAGGATAATTAAAAAGATCCTCTCCTTTTTATTTGAGAAATTCTTTACTTGAAAAAAGGGGGTTAAATAATTTAACCTTGGATTCTTCCATCAGAGATTTTTAGGTTATAACTGAAGTTATTTTATCGAACCCTAATTGGTCCAAAACCCTCGAGCAAAAAAAGATAGAACAGGTTATTTAACTAATCCCTTTTATTTTTTATTAATAATTTAATAATTAGAGTTATTAATAATTAAAGTCACCTGAGAAAAGGCATCAACACCCTATTTTTGCTGATACCGCTACAATTTTTTTTGTTCGACAAAAACCCATTTCTATACAATAATGACATTGTAGCGGGTATAGTTTAGTGGTAAAAGTGAGATTCGTTATATTAATCCCCTAATAGTTAAGGGGTCCTTCGGTTTTCTTTGTATTCCGAACAAAAACTTCATTTCTTAAAAAGGATTTTATCCTTTACCTCGCAATGACAAATTCGAGGACAAATCCACATTCTCGTGATTTTTATCCAAATTTTAATTAGAAATTTGAAAATTGGATTCTGAAATTACGAAACAGAATTGTTATTGAATTGGATTAATACTTCCAATTGAATGAGTATGAGTAAAAGATCCATGGATAAAGTAAAAAAATTTCGAATCGTAACTAAATCTTCTATTTTTATTTGTCGAGGGAAAATTGAAGCAAAATAGCTATAAAATGATGACTTTGGTTTACTATGGACATCAACCTATTCGTTTAGCTCGGTAGAAAAAAGGCTTTTCCTCAGGATTCTCTCCACTAGAAATAGAGAACGAACTAACTAGAAAGATTTTTCTAATCTTCCTCTTATAGAGGGATCATCTATAAAGCGAGCTGTCTTGAATGTATTCAAGATAGAAAAGCTGACATAGATGTTATGGGTCAAATTTGGTTGATTTTTTTTTTCGTTCACAGCTTAAAAAATGGAATTTCTCCATCTTCCATAAAGGAGCCGAATGAAACCAAAGTTTCATGTTCGGTTTTGAATTAGAGACGTTAAAAATCCTGAGTTGACGTCGACTATAACCCCTAGCCTTCCAAGCTACCGATGCGGGTTCGATTCCCGCTACCCGCTTTTTCGTTTTTTCTATATTTATCTATTTTTCTATATTTATCTATTTATATAATATATATTCTATTTACTTTAATATAATATAGATATTTTTATAT